TAAATTAGTTTTTCTTACCGTCATATTTCGATTGAGACTTAGGTAAATGTTTTATTCATATAATTCTATGTAGTAAAATAACATATCTAATTTAGCTCTTTCATGCCTATTCTAACTAGTTATTTTGGTTTTTTACTGGCTGCTTCAACTATAACCCCAGCTCTATTTATTGGTTTAAACAAGATACGACTTATTTGAAAAATGAATGAAATTCAATAAACAATTTACAAAAATCAAAATCAAAGCCTCTCAGAATATTTCATTTCAATTTCAGGTATTCTATGGTTCCTTCCCGCGTCAATTACTAATTCCTGGCCATTGAGATTCACGGATAATTCAGATTAATATTTAAGGATAGATCTTACCTCTCTTCTTATTCCCTAAAACAAATCGAAATGATTGAAGTTTTTCTATTCGGAATCGTCTTAGGTCTAATTCCTATTACTTTAACAGGATTATTTGTAACTGCATATTTACAATACAGGCGCGGTGATCAGTTGGACCTTTGATTGAGTAACATCTCTTTTTTTGATTGACCTCCTCCTTGTAGGAGGTCAATTTTAAGTTGCAATTCTACTTTGTTTTGTTAAGTTCTTTCATTGTAATTCGACATAACATAAAAGGAATCACGCTCTGTAGGATTTGAACCTACGACATCGGGTTTTGGAGACCCGCGTTCTACCGAGCTGAACTAAGAGCGCTTTCTTAGATCCTATAACAATAGATATATAAAAGTAGATACAATTGTAAAGAAAAGGATTTTTTTATCCCCGAATTTGATTGTGTGTACATATAGTATGTAAAAATGAAAGATTATGTCCAAAATTGACTGATCTTACTCAAGGAATCTCTTATAAGTATCTATAGGAGAAAGAATAGGTAGGGATGACAGGATTTGAACCTGTGACATTTTGTACCCAAAACAAACGCGCTACCAAGCTGCGCTACATCCCTTTGAAAAATTGTTATACAGTGTGTCATTGTATAAAATCCATATCTTTTTTTCCACATCCTTCTTTTTTGCTCTACCTATTCTATAGATATAGATAGGTAGAGAATGTTCTTGTCATTTTTTTTAGGGGGCGGCAAAATTGAATCTGCTGGGTCATTGTACATATGCATTTTAGTTAGGAATTCCTAATTCTAATTTCATTTAAAGCAAAAACAAATGATCTTGAACTAAAATTAAAATATCGGATTATCTATGATCTATTTATTAGAATAGCGAACTAGGACTATATATGTATTACAATATACAATTCTTACACTATACAATACAAAGAAAATAAATAAGAAAAAAATAGAAAATAAAAGAAGAAGGAGGATTTTCAATGCGAGATATAAAAACATATCTTTCAACGGCACCTGTGTTAACCACTTTATGGTTTGGGTCTTTAGCAGGTCTATTGATAGAAATTAATCGTTTATTTCCAGATGCCTTGTCATTCCCCTTTTTTTCATCCTGATGAAATTCTTGTATTAATAAAAAATGAAGAAGATTTGAGATACAATTCTACGTAACATGGCTCTAAATTCTTTTTCTTTTATATCCTAATCTATCCTAAAAAAAAAGAAAGAGTATATTGAATTTCAGTCAAAATACAGTGAAATTTTTTGGGAAAAAAATGGAAATGTGGATCCAGTCTAGGGACGGTTCCACGAAATTCTAACATAGAAAGAAGAAAATACTGAGATTAGTATAGAAATGATTCATAGTTAGAAAAAATTGTATTAATTAATTATTACGATATTCTTAATATTCTTCTATTAATGAATATGACTCTTTTTCTTTATATTTATAGTATTATAGTAATTCTATTTTAGATTATAGTACTTCAAAGTCATTCGAATTCTAATAATTAAGAAAAGAAAATAGTTAGAAATTCCATAGCGAACGAAGTCGATCCAAAATGAAAAGGAGGTTCATGGCCAAGGGTAAAGATATTAGAATTATAGTTATTTTGGAATGTACCTGTTGTGTTCGAAAGGGTGTCAATAAAGAATTGCTGGGCATTTCTAGATATATTACTCAAAAGAATCGACACAATACACCCAATCGACTAGAATTTAGAAAATTTTGTCGCTATTGTCAAAAGTATACGATTCATGGGGAAATAAAGAAATAGATAGAAAAGAATTCGTGTTTGATTTTTCCAAATAGTGGGAAGAGTAAGAACTTTACATCTTAACATATATAATACAAACCAAATCCTATTTTGGTCGAATCTTAAATGAATAAGAAAAAAAGAGGATTCTATTTTATAGATTATTTTATATTGAAGGAATAAACAAACAAGGAATAAGCAAACCATGGATAAATCCAAACAACCTTTTCGTAAATCCAAGCGATCTTTTCGTAGGCGTTTACCCCCAATCGGATCGGGGGATCGAATCGATTATAGAAACATGAGTTTAATTAGTCGATTTCTTAGTGAACAAGGAAAAATATTATCTAGACGGACGAATAGGTTGACTTTGAAACAACAACGATTAATTACTATTGCTATAAAACAAGCTCGTATTTTATCTTTGTTACCTTTTCGTAATAATGAGAAACAATTGGAGAGAGTGGAGTCGATTCCTAGAACTATTGGTCCTAGAACCAAAAATAAATAGATATACTCTTCAAAACTCCAATCGGAATTCAAGCTCATATTAATGTTTTGCTCAAAAAAAACTAGGATCCAGATTGGATTCTTGTATTCTAAAAAAGGAAAAATGGGGAAGAAATCTTTTTTTCTTGAAAGATGTTCGTTTCTTCCTACTACTCAAATATTAATTTATTTTTATTCTATCTTCCCGGAGTCCATTCTCCGGGAAATCCTGTTTCAATCATTCTTGTTTCCTGTATAATAGATTCTATTAAGATTCTTTTATTCCTTTATTTGATTTGTATTCTTTTCTTTTTAATTGATAATTTTCTTTGAAATAATATCAAAAAAATTCTTATTTGATAGGGCTATTTGCGCAAGTATTTTACGATTCAAAAGCAATTGTCTTTTGTACATATTGTGGATGAAGAGGCTATAACTATAGAATAGCCTATCCTCACGAGTTACCGCATTTATCCGAGTGATCCACAAACAACGAAAATCTCTCTTTTTCCTGCTCCTATCTCGATGAGAGGAAATCAAAGCTCTCATTCTTTGTTGAGTAGTCGTTCGAGTCAGTCTTGAATGAGCCCCTATAAAGGTTGATGCAAATAAACGAATCTTTTTTCGACGTCTCCGAGCTGTATATCCTCGTTTAACTCTGGTCATTGAATCAAATGAAACTTTATTGAATAACTAATTGATTTCTCTTCTTTCAGTCATCCTTTTCTTCCGGTCGATTAATAACAAAACGGATTCTTCCGATATATAAAATATAAATTCCAATGGCTTTTGCGACTATGACCTTCCCGACCACGATTTTTTCTTTCTTCAAGGTATCTCGCCTGGAAATAAGAAATTTGACTACTTAACTAAAGAAAAAAGAATAGTGGGTTTTCTCGTTTCTATGGCAACTTCTGAAACGGTGAGGTCCTCTCTATACACCGGAGCCTCTTCTTTCATTTCATCAAAATTTCTTGTGAACTTGTATAGTTCACACTCTTTGGCTCTACCCATCCTTTTTAAATTAGAATTCTTTTTTCAATTCTAATTCTAAAGTAATAGTCTTTTTCACAAAAAAGCTATCCATACAGTGACGGTATTTAATTCTGAAAGTTGGCTAAGTAGCTGACCTTCTTAGTCCGTTTTTTTTTCAAGAAAAGGAATAGGAGCATAACCTTTTTCCTCCGCTTAATGGATAACTTTTTGTTACCAATGGAGAATTCCTTCTTATCTCAAACGGAGTGATTGGATTTGCACCAATAGAAACCATAAAATTCATAACATAATTAGGTAGATAATAGATCTTGATACTAGTCAATAAAAAGGCCGTCTTCCACCCTATCTATCCTAATTCATTGGTAGTGGTCGTTGATACCGGAAAAATTTTTGCACTCATGATCTGAACTTAACGAGTCGCACATACACCCTAGTACATGTTCCTCGACGCTGAGGACATCCTCGAAGAGCGGGAGATTTCGTGACATTTCTTATTGGCTGTCTTGCGTTTCTAATAAGTTGTTTAATGGTTGGCATGGTGTGTCTATAGAATCTCATTCTAGATAGAATAGAGCGGGTTGGCTTAGATCGATCTTAACCTGATTATTGATGATTATGAATGATTTCTATTCACACGTAAATTTTGAATTTTGAAAAGTAATTCGTATATTTATATGGAATTACCAGTATTTTCATTTTCGATCGCGACAAGATCAACGATGCCATGAGCTTGAGCTTCTGTTGCTGACATAAAAACATCCCTTTCCATATCTTCGGATATAACCCATAAAGGGTTGCCCGTTCTTTGTACATAAACTTTTGTAAGAGTTTCGCGAAGCTTCAATAGTTCTTCTGCTTCCAGGATAAAATCCCTTGCTTGTGCCTCGTAAAAAGAACTAGCAGGTTGGTGAATCATAACCCTGATGATATTGATATAACATCATGAATGGTTCTTCTATCTATATATCGCACGATTAGCTGGATTAAAGTAAGGGGGAATCAAAATAACAATAAAAAAATAGAATTAAACAACCGTACAGGCATCTTTTGTACATTGCATACGGCTCTGCAATGGATTTTCTTTTTTTGATAGAATTTCTTTTATCGAAAAGAATAAATAGAACCTATATGATCCAAATCATTAAATGATCCATTTACCACCCTTCCTTTCGTAGTAGTTAAAAAGATACTATGATGGTTCTGTTGCTTTATATATTTATCTCGTCTGTGGTTTAGCAATCCCAAAGTTTCTTTTTGATAAGATCTAAGAAGGAAAAAATTATTTTTTCTATTTTTTTTGATTCTTTCCTCTCATAACATAAAAAGAATAAAGAGACTTCTGTTGTGGAAGAATAATGGTTTGTGACGCTGAAATTGACTCTTGCTTGACACATAAAATCAAATCGGGAA